GTTATAATATTCAATGTTTTACTTTAGATAGAAGATATAAAACATAAAAAAGGGAAATTAAGATAGATAAGATATATGGCTAATTAAAGAACAATTCGTTTTCATTTACAGAAGAAATGTCTTTCACATTGAACTGTAGCAATGAAAAACTATACTAGTTGAATGGCAGTTCCAAAAAAGCGCACTTCTATATCAAAAAAAAGAATTCGGAAAACTTTTTGGAAAAAAAGGGGATATTGGACAGCATTGAAAGCTTTTTCATTATCGCAATCTATTTCTACGGGGAACTCAAAAAGTTTTTTTGTGTAACAAATACAAAGTTGGAATAATCTGAATTAGCTGGATTCAAAGAATATTCTCTAATATAGAATAGAATATTTAATATAGAATTGTCTATAATTATTTATTATTTAATTAATTATTTATTATTTCTTATTTAAATTCTTATTTATTATTATTTATTTATTATTATTTATTTATTATTATTTAAAAATAAGAATCTAATCTATTTATATTTATCTTTCTTAATTTATTTTATATTTTTTTTTATATTATCCAAATTTATATTATTCTATTTTATTTATTTTCTATTTTATTATTTTATTTCAGATTTAATATATATTTCTCTATTATAATAATTTCTTATTAATTATTAAGAATTTCTTATTTCTTATTAAGAAGTTATTCTAATAAATAAGAATTTATTAGAAATTTAGTAGAATAATTCTAATAAAATAATTCTAATATTCTAATAATAATTATTCTTAATTCTAATAATAATTATTCTTATAATTAATAATTATTCTTATAATATTCTTATAATAGAATTCTTTAAATTCTTTAATGTTTACTAAACAAATATTGTATTTTAATTGATTCTTTCAATCTCGACGATTGACTAAAAATCGCTTATTATTATTTCGAGTAAGCCGCCATGGTGAAATTGGTAGACACGCTGCTCTTAGGAAGCAGTGCTAGAGCATCTCGGTTCGAGTCCGAGTGGCGGCATGGCATCTTATCTTCTAAAAGAGTAAGTCCTATAATGAATTCAATTCCCGATTTCTATTACTAGTATTCAGACCTTTTTTTTTTATTTTCATTTTTTTATATGATATTTTCAACTTTAGAGCATATATTAACTCATATATCGTTTTCGATCGTATCAATTGTAATTTCAATTCATTTGATAACCTTATTAGTCAATGAAATCGTAAGATTATATGATTCGTCCGAAAAAGGCATGATAATAACCTTTTTCTGTATAACGGTATTGTTAGTTACTCGTTGGATTTTTTCGGGCCATTTACCATTTAGTGATTTATATGAATCATTAATCTTTCTTTCATGGGGTTTTTCCATTTTTCATATGATTCCATGTTTTAAAAAGAATAAAAACCATTTAAGTACAATAATCGCACCAAGTGTTATTTTTACCCAAGGTTTTGCTACTTCGGGTCTTTTAACCGAAATGCATCAATCCGCAATATTAGTACCCGCTCTACAATCCCATTGGTTAATGATGCACGTAAGTATGATTATATTGGGCTATGCAGCTCTTTTATGTGGATCATTATTATCAGTAGCTATTTTAGTCATTACATTTCGAGAAGTCATACAAATTTTTGGTAAAAATAATAATTTTTATTTTTTAAATGAACCATCTTCTTTTGCTGAGATCAAATACATGAATATGAATGAAAGAAAGAATGTTTTACGAAAAACTTCTTTTTCTTCTGTAAATTATTACAGGTCTCAATTTATTCAACAATTGGATCATTGGAGTTATCGTATTATTAGTCTAGGTTTTATATTTTTAACGATAGGTATTCTTTCAGGAGCAGTATGGGCTAATGAGGCATGGGGATCATATTGGAATTGGGATCCAAAGGAAACTTGGGCCTTTATTACTTGGACCATATTCGCGATTTATTTACATACTAGAAAAAATAAAAAATTGGAAGGTGTAAATTCTTCAATAGTGGCCTCTATGGGCTTTCTTATAATTTGGATATGTTATTTTGGGATCAATCTATTAGGAATAGGACTACACAGTTATGGTTTATTTACATCTAATTGAATTAAAGTGAGTAAAGGACCTGACAAATACAAATATAGAAAGCATATATAATAAATTCGATTATATTATATATTATATATATTAAGAAAACTTCCCCTAAATCGTCGAGAACCCTTTAAATCAAGTAATGTAGTGATTCAAGGGGTTCTCACAAACAGCAAACATATTCGATTACAATTCAAATTCATTTTTTTAAGTTAATGCAACGGAAAAAGTTTTTTTTTTCATTGTACATAGGGTTTATTTCTCTTTTTGATTTTTTGGTTTTATTCATTTATTCACGAAAACTATCTATAAAAAATTAGATAGAATAGCTTCAACCTTGTCAACCGAGAATGAGAAAATGAAATCCGGATAAATACCAATACCTATTACGGGTATAAGGATAGAAATCGAAATAAAAAATTCTCGCGGTCCAGAATCAAAAAAATAAGAGTTTGGTGTATTAAAAAGCTTGTACCCATAGAACATCTGCCGTAACATAGATAATGAATAAATAGGAGTTAATATCATTCCAATTGCTGTTACAAAAGTAATTAGTATTTTTGTCATTAAAAGATATTTTTTGCTGGTAATTATTCCAAAAAAAACTATCAATTCTGCAACAAAACCGCTCATGCCCGGCAATGCAAGAGAAGCCATCGAGAAGATACTGAAAACTGTGAATATTTTTGGCATTGGGATAGCCATTCCGCCCATTTCGTCGAGATAAAGAAGACGTAGTCTATCATAACTAGTTCCCGCCAAGAAAAAAAGCGCAGCGCCGATAAATCCATGGGAGATTATTTGTAAAATGGCCCCGTTGAGCCCCATATCGCTTATAGCACCAATTCCTATAATTATGAAACCCATATGAGATACCGAGGAATAAGCTATTCTTTTTTTTAAATTACGTTGACCAAGAGATGTTGAAGCTGCATAGATTATTTGAATTGAACCTAATATCATTAACCAGGGGGAAAATATAGAATGAGCGCGGGGTAATAATTCCATATTAATTCGAATCAATCCATACGCTCCCATTTTTAATAAGATTCCGGCTAAAAGCATACAAGTGCTGTAATGTGCCTCTCCGTGGGTGTCTGGTAACCATGTATGTAAGGGTATAATCGGCGATTTGACAGCAAAAGCAATAAGAAATCCCATATAGAATATTATTTCCAGCGCCACGGGATACGATTGATTAGTTAATGTTTCAAAATTTAATGTTGGTTCATTAGAACCATATAAACCGATACCTAGAATTCCCATTAATAAAAAAACAGAACTTCCCGCAGTGTACAAAATAAACTTTGTAGCTGAATACAAACGTTTCTTTCCCCCCCACATGGATAAAAGTAGATAAACGGGAATTAATTCTAATTCCCACATGATGAAAAAAAGTAAAATGTCTCGAGAAGAAAAGGGTCCTATTTGACCGCTATACATTGCTAACATCAGGAAATGGAATAATCGGGATTCACGAGTAACCGGCTGAGCCGCTAAAGTAGCTAAAGTGGTGATAAATCCCGTCAGTAAAATAGGTCCTATAGAGAGTCCATCTATTCCTAATCTCCAGTAAAGATCAAAAAAATGGATCCATTTATAATTTTCCGTCAGTTGGATTGATGGGTCATCCAATTTGAAATGATAACAAAATGCATAGGTTGTTAGAAGGAGATCAATTAAGCATATACAAATGGTATACCACCTAATTACCTTATTTCCTCTATGAGGAAATAAGAAGATTAAGGAACCCCCGGCTATTGGCAAAACTACAACTATTGTTAACCAAGGAAAATAATTCGTGATAAAAATAAGATACACTTGGGCCAGAAAAACCCGTGCTCAAAATAGAAAAGAAAATATTTTCTTTTCTATTTTGAGCACGGGTTTTTGCCAGTAAAAAAACGTATTCGTGTGGTGTTTTTTGAAACGTATCAATAAGCTAGACCCATGCTTCGAGTTGTTTCATGCCATAAATAAACTCGAACACTTAAGAAATCCGTCGGACAGGCGGATTCACACCTCTTACAACCAACACAGTCCTCTGTTCTTGGGGCAGAAGCAATTTGCTTAGCTTTACATCCGTCCCAAGGGATCATTTCTAATACATCTGTGGGGCAGGCTCGGACACATTGAGTACATCCTATACATGTATCATAAATCTTTACTGAGTGTGACATTGGATCTATAGTAATTTTTGAACATCAAAAATTAAAAATTTTCGATCTAGTAAACTCGTAAATGAATCATATATTTAGATACCAGATGAATCAATGATTTACCAGAATTTTGCTAATCAAAATTGACTTCTGGATCAATTCATAAGAAAAGAAGAGGACCAAGATATTTTGATTTCTTACGTTTTCGCAAACATGATCATAAGTTGTGTAGCATACATGCTAATTTGAATTGATGAATATTACACTATTCTAAATTCTACTTTTTATAATTAATTAATTATGATGATTAATACTATTTATTCAACAAATTCGATTGATTGATACGAGTTGATTTTCTGTTACGATAAATTGACGAAACAATAGCCGATCCAATAGCTGCTTCAGCGGCTGCAATAGCTATAACAAAAATTGAAAAAATATTTCCTTTTAATTGGCGACTATCAAAAAAATCAGAAAAGGTTACGAGATTTATATTAACTGCATTCAGTATAAGTTCAAGGCACATAAGGGCTCTAACCATATTTCGGCTCGTGATCAATCCATAGATACCGATAGAAAATAAATAGGCACTCAAAACAAGTACATGTTCGAGCATCATTGACCAACTCCTTATCAATTTCGATTCATTTCAATATGAACAACAATTCAACAGATTCGATTGACTAAAGAATATAACAAGTTTGGAACAAAAGAATATATTGGCAATAAATAAAATAAATTGATTTTCTACATAAACACTTTTTCACGTTCACATAGAATTCAACGGAAATAAATGTGAGAAAATCGAACAAAATTGAATTTAGATTTCTATTGCTAGTTCTAAAGATTTCTTACTGGCGAGCCACGACAATTGCACCTATCAAAGCAGATAAAAGAATTATTGAAATGAGTTCAAATGGAAGAAAAAAATCTGTTGATAAATGAATTCCAATTTGTTGACTAGTACTTATCAAATCTTGCTCTATAATCTGATTTGGTCTTGTAGTCCAAATAATCCCGTACCATGATGTATCGGGAATAGTAGTTATTAGTGAAACAAAAATACTTGTACAAACCATCAAAGTAATTCCATCCCCAACGGTCCAAAGAGGAAAATCTTGGTAATATTCTGAACCATTCATGAACATCACAGCAAATATGATTAAAACGTTTATAGCTCCCACGTAAATAAGTAGCTGTGCTGCAGCTACAAAATGGGAGTTTGATAAAATATAGAATAAAGATATACAAACAAGAACCAGTCCCAACGAAAAAGCAGAAAAAATTGGGTTAGTAAGTAATACTACTCCTAGACTTGCTAATACAAGACCGGATCCCAGAAAGACTAAAAGAAAATCATGTAGCGGTTCAGGTAAATCCATTATATGTAAAATAGGAGATAAATAAATCGAAATTTCATGACCTTATTGATACGACCAGGAAAAAATTTGATATACTAAGTTTCTCTCCGCATTAAATTAAATCAAATCCTAAGGAGTGTGAATTGATATAGGTACAGTTATAGGACCAATGTCATTCCATTCTTTATACGAAAGAGTAGTTCGAAACTATATTAAAACTAAACTATATATTAAAACTAAACTATATATATATATTTATTTATATATTTATTTAATATTTATATAATATAGAATGTTTCTAATATAATATTTATTAGAATATTTATTCATTTTTTTGAATATTTTTTTTTATATTATCCAAATTTATATTATTCTATTCTATTTTATTTATATATATTTATATATATATAGAATATGATATATAGAATATGATATATAGAATATGATTTGATTTATATGATTTTCCTTTTTATAAGAATTTTTTTTTAATTAGAAAGAATTTTATTTTATTTGAATTGTTCGAATTGTATAATCATCAATTACTGACATTGGTAAACGGCCCAAAGCAATTTGATTATAATTCAATTCGTGACGATCATAAGTCGAAAGTTCATATTCTTCAGTCATTGATAAACAATTTGTTGGACAATACTCAACACAGTTACCACAAAATATACAGATTCCGAAATCAATACTGTAATTAAGCAATCGTTTCTTTCGAATATCAGTTTCCAGTTTCCAATCAACAACGGGTAGATCTATAGGACATACACGAACACATACTTCACAAGCAATGCATTTATCAAATTCAAAATGGATTCGACCGCGGAAACGTTCCGATGTGATTAATTTTTCATAAGGATATTGAATAGTTACAGGTAAACGATTTGCGTGGGATAAGGTAATCATGAAACTTTGACCAATGTACCTTGCAACTCGGACTGTTTGTTGACCATAATTCATGAACCCAGTTACCATAAGGAACATATCGTGAATATCTATGAATATTTTTGTTTCCTTTCTTTCTCTTGTTTGAGACAAGTTATGAATATAGAAGATCAATCTTTTACAGTGAAAACAGTTGAGACGAAGTTGTTAATAATAGATTACCGAGAGAAATAGGTAAAAGAAACTTCCACCCAAGATTTAATAATTGATCCATTCTTAGCCTAGGCAAAGTCCATCTTGTTGTGATAGAAATGAACAAGAACAAATAAGTTTTAGCTAGTGTAATAAAGATACCAATCGTAGTTCCAAAAACTCCATATGCTTTATTTATTTCAAAAAACTCAGAAACGAATATATACGGAATAGAGATATTCGAACCGCCCAAGTAAAGAACTGTTACAAACAATGAAGAAATTAATAGGTTTAAATAGGAAGCAACGTAAAATAAACCAAATTTTATACCCGAATATTCGGTTTGATAACCGGCTACTAATTCTTCTTCCGCTTCTGGTAAATCAAAAGGTAATCTTTCACATTCCGCTAGGGAAGAAATTAGAAAAACGATGAAACCTATAGGTTGACGCCACAAATTCCATCCCCCAAAACCATATTTTGATTGTGTATCAACTATATCAACTGTACTTAAACTGTTAGATAATCCTAGTCGGTGATAACATTACTCTTACCATCGCTATTACAGAACCGTACATGAGATTTTCACCTCATACGGCTCCTCTAAAGCCTTAAATAAATCTAAGGACCGGGCCGGTTATTTATATCTCTTGATATATCCCTAAGATAGATAAGATTCAAATCTATCGGATCTATCGGACGGTTCTGAATTAGACCAATTGAATTCTGTCTGTTCTAATAAAAAATAAAAATAAATAATTAAATAAAAAAGAGAAATCCATTTTTATAAAAGATAAAGATACAAAAGGTACTTCTGAATTGATCTCATCCCTTAAAAATGAAAAATTTGAATTTGTTGAGTAATAACTTAATTCTTCAATAAAAAACTCTTTTAGAATTATCAATAAACCCCCCAGCGTTTTCGATTACGAAAAATAATTACACATTAGTTTGTTTCTGAATTATGACATGAATTCTATCTCCATGAATATGGATGGATACAAGAAAGAAAAAAAAGAAAAAGGGGATCGCTTTTTCTATTTTTTTTTCTTTCTATTTTTTTTCGTTCCTATTCTTCTTTTTTTGTACAAGTAAAAGGGGACTTAAAAAAAAAATTTAAGGATTATTTCGTTCCTGATAGTCATTTATTTAATCAGTGGATAGGAGCATACTCTGGATAGGAATTGTGGGGAGTACTGCTTGATTTTTTCTACCAACTTAAAGCCCCAATTAGTATTCTTTTTCTATTATGCGTAAATGCTCTTTGTGATAATTTACATAATCTGCGTTACTAATCCTTTGTGTATCTTGGTGTTTCTAACCATCCACTCATTTATTAACCCCCTTTTATTTATGTTAATACATGTATGATAATTCATACAAATGGTAGTGAAAACTCAATAAGGTTGGTCTTTTGAGCCCGCTTCAAGACAGGATGACTAATCACCCAATCTTGGGGTAAAGGGACTCTTCTGCTTATAATTTTTTTTTTCACTGAATTCTTATACATAGAAAATGAGACTCAATATTTTTACTGCAATTTAAAATCATCATACTATATATTAAATATAGTATTCATAAAATATATTCAATAGAAGCTGTTTTATTTCACTCATATAACTATCTGATTTAGTTCTTCAATCCGAATTGCGAATAATAATAATGAAAATGAGGATCTCTATACAATTTATTCTACCCCTTTCCTATAAAGAAAGTCCTATAAAGAAAGGAGCATAGCAATAGCATTGAAAAATTTCTGTCTCAACGAATCGCACGTAGAGATATTGATAACACACATAGAGTTAATGGTATTTCATAACTAATTGATTGAGCAGCAGCTCGTAGACCACCCAAAAAGGAATATTTATTATTTGATCCATATCCTGACATAAGAAGTCCAATGGGAGCAATACTCGAAATAGCAATCCATAAAAAAACACCAATATTGAGATCAGATAAAACAAATTTATAGCCAAAAGGAATTACTGAATAGCTTATTAGAATTGATATGACTGATATGGATGGTCCGATACTGAATAAACGAATATCTCCCCTAGATGGAATAAGATTCTCTTTGAAAAGTAGTTTTGTTCCATCTGCTAGAGCTTGAAGAACTCCCCAAGGACCAGCGTATTCAGGTCCAATACGCTGTTGTATCCCTGCGGATATCTCTCTTTCTAACCATACAATTGCTAGTACACTTATTGTGATTCCCAATACAAGAGTAAAAATAGGGGCAAGTACCCAGAGAATTCCATAGACCTCTTTTAAAGATTCCAATCTGGAAAAAGAATTGATATCTTGTATTTCTGTTGTATCAATTATCATTTCAGCGATCAACTTCTCCCATAATGATATCTATGCTACCTAGTATTGTCATAATATCGGCCAATTTCATTCTTTTAACTAATTGAGGAAGAATTTGCAAATTGATAAAACCCGGTGGACGAATTTTCCATCTCCAAGGAAAACCATTCTGATCCCCTATTAGAAAAATTCCTAATTCCCCCTTTGGGGCTTCAACTCTTACATAAAGTTCTTGTTTTGGCAATTCAAAAGTCGGAGACGGTTTTTTACTAATGAATCGATATTCAAAATCATTCCATTCTGGCTCCTTTTCTCTATCAAAGCAGCGGATTTCTAAATTCTCATATGGACCGCCGGGAATTCCTTCCAAAGCCTGTTGAATTATTTTTATGGATTCCATCATTTCACCAATTCGAACTAAATAACGAGCTAATGAATCTCCTTCTTTTTGCCATTGAACTTCCCAATCAAATTCCTCGTAACACTCATAATTATCAACTTTACGTAGATCCCATTGTATTCCGGAAGCCCGAAGCATCGGTCCTGATAAACCCCAATTTATTACTTCCTCTCCACCAACAATGCCCACTCCCTCAACTCGTTCTAAAAAAATAGGATTTCGCGTAATAAGTTTTTGATATTCAACAACCCCTGTTAAAAAATAATCGCAAAAATCAAAACATTTATCTATCCAACCATGAGGTAGATCAGCCGCTACTCCCCCGATACGAAAAAAATTATGCATCATTCTCATACCTGTCGCAGCTTCGAATAGATCATATATTAATTCTCTTTCTCTGAAAATATAGAAGAAAGGGGTTTGCGCACCAATATCTGCCATAAAAGGTCCCAGCCATAGTAGGTGAGAAGCTATACGACTCAACTCCAACATAATTACTCGGATATAGCTGGCTCTTTTAGGTACTTGAATATTTCCCAACTGTTCCGGTCCGTTTACGGTTATTGCTTCTGTGAACATAGTAGCTAAATAATCCCAACGTGTTACATAAGGCAGATATTGTATAATAGTTCGGTTTTCCGCAATTTTTTCCATTCCTCTATGTAAATAACCCAATATTGGTTCACAATCAATAACATCCTCACCATCCAGAGTAAGAACAAGTCGAAGAACACCATGCATTGATGGGTGGTGAGGGCCCATATTGACTATCATAAGGTCTTTTCTTGTAGCTGGGACATTCATAGATTTTTCCTCGATTCATTCTTCCATGAATTGCTTAAAACAAAAGAAAATAAGTTCATCAAAATTCAAGATCTAGTAAATCGAATAATTCAAAATGACTCTTCAAATTAACGAATTTGTGACTCCCGAATATCCAACTGATTTATTAATTTTTTATAACGTATTCCATTTTTCTTTGACAAATAAGACAGTAGTCGTTGCCGTTTTCTCAAAATTTTACGTAAACCTCTTTGAGATAAATAGTCTTTTCGGTGCAATTCCAAATGTGAAGTAAGTCTTCGTATCTTATTGGTGAAATTGAATACTTGAAATTCAACCGATCCGGGGTTTTCTTCTTTTTTTTCTTGTGAAATAACCGGTAGAAATGAATTTTTTACCATAAAATGAAAGCTCTCCCCCCGCCTTTTTTGATAGATATTTTTATTGATCAGTAAGAGTAATGACACAAAATTTAAATTTTGTATACACAAGAATCTTAATTTCTTTAAGAATTCCTCATTTTTTTTTCAAATCAATTTAATTATTATTAATCAATCCAATTCAAATAGGTATAAAAAAATACGATATTTATGCATTCACAAAATAAAAATTTGTAGGCTTAAAAAAAAAAAAGACGATTTTGTTGATTCATTTTTGATCGAATGGATACATCATTGAATTAGTATCAATGCCTCAGAAAAGAAGTTAACACAATGCATGTGCGCATTTATGTGTGTATCCATTTGTCTTCGCATACCAGATATGTTACGGTAAATAGAAGAAAAAATGTAGATTAACGAATTTTCAATCACGGATACATATGTATCCTTACTATACTGAAACGACTTCCATTATTGGTATCAAACCAATAGCGATTCATACAAGCTAAATCTTCTAATCGATAATTTGGCCAAAGAAATAATTTAAAATTCATTAGTTTTTTTTTATATCTATCAAGATCTTTATTTTTAGCCAAAACTTGACAGCAATTATTGACTTTAGTCTCATTGTAAAATGTTGTGTTTCTATACACACTATTTCTATTCCTAGGATTGAAATAAATTAGAATTCTCAATTCTCTACAACGTCTAGCGGATAAAATTTTTTCAGGAACAAGCAAATCATAATGATTTTTTTCTTTATTTTCTGTTATCTTTTGATCTCTTGTTTTTGTAATGGATTTATCAAAATTCTTCTTATTAACATGGCTTTTTTCTGGGTATCTTTGATTAATTTGGCGCTTACTCTTATGAATCAACGAAAGGCTTGTGGTTTGATACATAATAAATTGTTCATCGTTTTTTCTAGACAGACGAACTGGTTCGATAATCAATATTCCCTTTTTCATCAATTCTTTATTTTTCCTCAATCCTGTAAGAGTTAAATCTTTCTGATTCTGAATCACCATAATATCTAGACTTAGTTCTCCTCTTTGAATAGAGGCTATAGCAATTTCTTTTAGATTTATCAATCTAATCAGGAGACAATATACTTTTATATTATTCATTATTCTTTGATTTAAGGAACCCTTCCAGTTCAATTGAAAACCAAAATACTTTCTTAGTAAAAAATTGAGTTCTGCCTCTATCTTGTTCTTGTATTTCTTTTTCTTTATACCCTTATCCCCTTTCCCGTCCGATCTTGCATAATCTTCTTCAATATCTTTTTCTTGGTTTGAGAGAGATGATTCAAGATCTACTCGATCTGCGTATTCTTCTTTTGCTTGATTTCGAGTCTCTAACTCTAATTCAAGAGATTTTTTTTTTTTTGATGGTCTAAAAATATCTATTATTTTTTTTTTTTCAGTAATGTTTTTATTTTCACTAACATTTTGATTTACATTAAAATTGAAAAAAAGTAAGTGGATTGGTATGATCCACGGGTTACTCGTATATGCATTATAAAGTATCACAAATTTTGAAAAGAACCCAAATTTCAGATTCGATATGGAACGTTTTAATATTTCTACATTCATTCCCATCCAATCAAAATACTTTCTATCCAGATTTTTTTCCATATCTATAATATAATCTTCTGCTATATAATTCTTGATAGAGATATCACCCGTTATATCAAATAATTTTTTTTTACGCGTGTTGTAATTATAAGAAATTGCTTGCTTTTTATTTGCTTGGAATGGTGACCTATATCCATAAATATAGGAGTCCTTCTTATCCGCATAATTAATAGATTTATATGATAAAAGATCATATCCATATTGTTTTTTCATTTTTTTTTTTTTTTTTGTTAATGAGTCTACTTGTTGTTTTTTGTAAAGAATTAATCGGGTTTTTTCATATGAATCACATTTGGTTAAATCTTTATTTTGAGCCACACGACGTTCATTGATTCTATTTCTCCATTTTTGTGGTATTAGTCTAGACCATCTGCTCTGAGATAAATCATATTGAGAATGACTCTTTAACCAATTTGTCCATTGATTCATTACAGAATCGGAAGGATTATTATGTCTTAATTTGGAATGAAATATTCTGTCTCCTCCCCAAAAAGAATCCTTTATTTCATTCTTAAGAAAAAAAAATCTTCGATGATATTCAAAAACAGATCTTAACTTATACTTATATACGTTAATAATTTGGGTTTGTGATAATTTATAAAATACATATACCTGTGACAAGGAAGATATGTCAAAAGAATTCTGTGAATTCGTATTCCTAATATTATAATATTTTTTTATAATCGAAATAAAGTGAATTATACTTTGATTTGTTTTATCAGTTCTTTCTGCATTTGCTTCATTTTTGTAAATGGATTTATTTAAATTTTTTTTTGTTGATTCAAGAAAAAGTTGTACATTGATCCTAGGAATACTAATGATACATAGAAAGATATCTATGTATATCCTTTCCATGAAAAATTTAAAAAAAGAATGCGATTTACGGGCTAATCGAAGATTTCTTCTTTGTAATATCTGCCAAATATTTTTTTGTAATTCTAATCTTTTAGCATTATAAGTTGTTTTGTTCGAACTAATATTTATCTTTGAAGTTATAAACCCCCCTTTCTTTTCTTTTGTCGTTTTTTCTATTTGCTCTCTGATTGTCTTTGTTTTAGCATTCAGATCTTTTATTTTTTTTTCTGTTAATGAAGAATTTATCCAATTAATAGATTGAATTGGAATGGGCGATTCGTAAATCATTAGATTCTTCTTACTGATTGTTGAATCTTTTTCGCTTTCACTCAATTCATACATTTTTTTGAATCTAAATAGAAATAAAGAATTTCGGAGTTGTTTTATTTTTTCGTTTAGAAATAGAATACTTTTGAGAATACTTTTGATGATCCATTTTACTGTTTCTTTTGAGACATTTAGAAAAAATTTTGTTCTTTCATTTAAAACTTTTAGAACCAGAAAAAAATAATTTTTCAATTTTTTCATTTTTTTTTTTAGTTCTTTAAAAATGGGATCAAAAAATGAAAATCGATTTCTGGGATAACCAGAAAAGGGCAATTCTACTTCCATTCCCCAAATTGTTAAAAAACAAAAGTCCTTTTTTTTCGCTTTTTTTTTTTTCATTGGATCCTTTTCCTTTTCAGAGGATCGTAGCTTAGATCTGTGCCAAGGTTTCAGACGAAAAGGAAATAATATCTTTATCTGAATACCGTCTGTTAGCCATTTTTTTGGAAATTCTCTTTCGGATAATTGAACGCCATTATAGGTGCATTTAATATAAATTTCCCTATTCCAATCCCTAAAATCTTCTGACCATTCGGGAAATTGAAATAATAGTATACGAACGATATTTTTAGTTATTATCAATGAAGGTAATAGAATATATTTTCTAAGAATCGACTGGGTTATTAATAAAAAACCTCTTATTACTTGAGCAAATATAATGCTATCCCAGGTTTCTCCTATTTCTATACGTCTTTTTTCCTCTTTTTCGTTTTTTTTTCTTTTGGCCTCCTCATTTTTCTCACTTTCTTTTGTCTTTTCCTCTGTATAATCCGAAATTATAAATTCTGTCTTTTTCCGCATCCAATTTTTGAACATAAAAAATATTTGCATTGGCTCGAAAATATCAAGATAAAAGAACAAGGGTTTCTCAATTTTGTCCAAACAAAGAGACGAATGCACACTTCTTTGAAAGAGTTTCCAAGTAACTGTTTTACGCCTTTGAGCGCGTATAGATCCTTTTATTATGTCTCGCCGAAAATCTGGTTGTTGGGAATAACGTATTAAAGCCAATTCCTTTTTTTTATCAGTATTATCAGCATCCCTAGTATCACTATAAGTATCGTTATTCTGTGAATTATTAGTAAAAATCACTACACGTTTGGCTTTTCTGGAACGAATCTGATAATTCTCTCCTTCATTTTTTCCCTCCAGTTGTTCCAATTCGTCGATTAATTTATATGACCATCGAGGAACTTTTTTACTTATTTCTTTTATTCCAATACATTTTTTTCTATTTACAACTGTTTTATCGTTCAGATCAGTTCTAATTGTGTCGAATAAGAATTTTATTTTTCTTTTTTTTTCTTCGGAATCCATTTTTACTTGTTTATGTTCTCGAAATAAATAAAATGCTTCAAAATTCAAGTTTGATACTGATTTTCCCGAAAATTTACTGATTAAGTTCAGAAAAAAACGAATTTCAGTTAATAATGATTTTCTATCAAATGGATCCATTTTCTGTTCAAATTCTGGATAATTACTATTAATATTAAGAATAATATTAAGAAGGATACCATGAATCTTATTTATCCAAATGTAATTTTTTGTGTCACTTTCCCTTTTGATTGAGGATGAAAAACATTTTTTCATTCGTCCACGACAGGGTCCGTTCAAGAAAGGATCATATATGTTAGGTAAGTATTTTGTTT